TTTATTTTCTTTTTTTTATTAAGAATTATGAATGATTTGAATTTTAGACTTCATAAGATTCATCGAAATAGCTTTCTTAGTTCTATGCTATATGGTATCTGTAGTATTTATCGAGATACCGTAGAAAATGTACAAAATCAAATGATTTTAGAAATTGAGAAAGAAGGGGGATATAATAAAATTCTTGATTAGATCTTCTCATAGGAACGATTTATTGAATTTGATTGCTGGATCCACAAAAAAAAGAGAATGGTCTTATTCAAAACGCCTCGTTATTTTTAACCAATTATGTGCTTCAATATAATTCCCTGGAGTAAGCGCTATAGCTTGTTTCCAATACTCAGCAGCTTGATCGAACCAAGCCTCCGCAATTTCCGAATCGCCTTGTATAATGGCCTGTTCTCCCCGGTCGGAATAGGTTAGTAAATTCCCTCCCTTAGAACCGTACTTGAGAGTTTCCTACCTCATACGGCTCAGCAATCGATTCTTTTTGCGTCCCATCTTCTCTTAATCTATCCTATGCTAACTATTCTTTTTTTTCTTGGGTTAACCAGAAGATGTTTATTGCATAAGTTTCCAAATCTAATTTGGATCAATGATTAGTTTTCTCTTTTCTCCCACCTTCAGAAGAATGAAGCATAGATATCCCCCGATATCGTTATAATCTTCTGAAAGGTAACTATCTCGGTTTCGTATTTCATATATGGTATATGAGATTTCTATTTATATAGAATCTTTGAAAAAGACTTTCCTCCGTTAAGAAAAAAGAACTTACTATCTTTGGGATCTGATGCTACACCGCTGCTCAATACTTTAGTAGATCAACTCTATTACATAAGTTGATTTATCACTTTTCATATCATGACATAAGTAAGCAGTTCTGAACTGTATTTACCAAAGAATAGCTTATTAATGGATCTTTACGGTGCTTTCTTTATCAATTCGACTCTTTATCCATAGAGTATAGTATATAGGCCATACCTATTTCTTCCGATTTTTTTGGTTCTCGCGAAGTATTTTTCCTTGCTACAGCTGATAAAAATCGTTACTTTGGACGATTCATATGTAGAAAGCCTATCTTTTTTCTAGTATTTACTAGACGATTAAATCTTTTTTTCTTTCTATAGTGAAGATAGTCGCACGTAATGACAGATCACGGCCATATTATTAAAAGCTTGTGGTAAAAATGGATTTCGTTCTAGTGCCCGGAAATAATATTCCAAAGCTTTTGTATGCTCTCCGTTGCTTGTGTGTATAAGACCTATGTTATAGAGTATATAACTTCGATCATAGGGATCAATTTCTGGTCGCGTAGCTTCATAATAATTCTGTAAAGCTTCTGCATAATTTCCTTCGGATTGAGCCGACATCCGTTACGGTCGTTCATTCTAGTAAAAAAATCTCCGTTCCAGAACCGTACGTGAGATTTTCATCTCATACGGCTCCTCCCTTCTATGCATAGTACTAAGAGGAATAATTCATGTAATCAAAATTTCACTATTCTCATTATGAACTGACAGGAGCTGGTATTTTTACAAGAAATTTCTAGCCAGCCTTCCCACAAGAGGTTTTTTATTAACACCAATCATATTAGTGCTAGATAAAAATGGTAACTCCAAAGATTCCTTTGTACTCAACGCTTACGATTTTTCCAGGAATTAGTCACTTCAACGGTCTTTGATGGTTATACGGGTACCAAAAGTACGAATGAGATGGATCTTTGTTTTCCTAACCATTCTTTTTAGTCCCGATACCAATAAGGAAAAGGGTTCTTTATAACAAAGTTTTTGTGTTGTTGATTCCTAGGTGTAGTGCTTTTTCCCCGATGCCACCTATTGGTACTAAATGAAGTAGTATTGACCTCCAATACAGAACCTATAGATGTAACCTTTCGCTCAATACTAAAATTGATAATTGAAGCATCTAAGGCTGCATCAATCGAGGATACACGACAGAAGGAATTGATCTATCTCTAAACTTCACCTTCACCAAGCGTAGGTTTATTTTACTAATTTGTTTTTTCTAGTCCTAACTACGTTCTTTTTCTCGTAAAACTGAGGGGTAAAAAAAACAAGAAAAAATCAAATCGCACCATCTCTGTAATAGGTAAATGCCTTTTTTTCTCCGGAAGTTGTCGGAATTATTCGTAATAAGATATTGGCTACAATCGAAGAGGTCTTATCAATAAAATTTCCATTTATTCGAGATCTAGGCATAATTAGCAATTCATTCTATAATTCTTATCATTCCCCTTCGGGGAAAACGATCCCACAAAAAAAGGAATTGTACAGTACAAAATAACATAAAAACAGACTAATTGGAAAAAAGGCGGTGTCCCCAAAGATGAAATGAAATATTTGAATCAGATTAGATTTCATTCCAGTTTCGTAGTATACCAATGACTATTACTATTTCATCTAAGTTGAATAACCAAGTTTCCTATGGATTTTGATAACTCGAGAAGTTTTGATTTGGTTATGATCCAAAAAAGAATGGAATAATCATTCCATGATAAAATCAAATTCAAATAAACATCCTTTTTGTTTGCATTGTTTGCATAACGTGTATGTGACACACCATACAATTGAAATAAAAAGATTCATCGGATGATTCATGAATTCCATAGGTTAGATGATGAAAGAAGTTGTTGTTGATAAATATGAAATTGGAAAAGAAATTTCTTATTATAGAACCATCGGGCGGTTATACATGTACTACAATTAAGATGAAGGACTCGCTATTCATTCGGGTTTTGGTCAAGAATAACATTCTGTAGGAGAGATGGCCGAGTGGTTCAAGGCGTAGCATTGGAACTGCTATGTAGACTTTTGTTTACCGAGGGTTCGAATCCCTCTCTCTCCGTTTCTTTTCATTCATCAACGTTACCGACTACAATGTATCAAATCAAATAAAAATTGATATCACATTATTCTAACGGTAAGACCCTTATTTACATTTCCTTATTTAATAGAGATTCTCTAGCCCTAATTCATCCCTGTGATAGGTAAAATACAAATAGAAATATCGTATTTCTATTGAAAATAAGAAAAAAATAAAAAGAATCCTATTGCCGATCCTTTTTTGATACGTGAATGAGACAGGGCACAGGTTACTCTATTGACTTCAGCGAAAGGAGTCAAAATTGGTATGAACCTTGCTTTTTTCTTTTCGTTAGAATCAAGTCTGACGGGAATAATATTCTACGACCAACAACTCATTTATTTTCAGACCGATCCATTTACTATCTATTATTTGATTTACAAATCCTTTATATTGTAAGGAGTCAATAGTCAAATGGTTTGGCAATTCCCCGTGGGGGGATGAAACAAGATAATTTTGAATCAGAGCTTTCGATCTTTCTTTATCCTTCGTAGTAATAATATCTCGGGGTTTGCAACGATAACTTGGTATATCCACTATACGACCATTAACTAAAATGTGTCTATGGTTAACTAATTGTCTGGCTCCAGGAATGGTCGAAGCCATACCTAATCGAAAAAGGATGTTATCCAAACGCATCTCGAGTAGTTGTAGTAAAACCTGGCCTGTTGACCCTTTGGCTTTTCCAGCAATATGCACATATTTAAGTAATTGTCGCTCTGTCAGACCATAATGAAAACGCAATTTCTGTTTCTCTTCTAAACGAATACGATATTGTGATCTTTTTCCAGAGCGCAATTGGGTTTGAAGATCACTTCTGGATCTGGGTCTTTTACTAGTTAGTCCCGGTAAAGCCCCCAGCCGACGTATTTTTTTGAAACGAGGTCCTCGGTAACGAGACATATAAAGGCTCCTTTTTTATTCACTTTTATTTGACAAAAAGATCTAAATTCAGACTGAACTAAAGGATTAGCAAAGCAAAACTAAATTTACTAAAGTCCTACAAAACAGAATCAAAGAAATCTTATCAATATTCGGATTTTTTGTATATATAGGAAATTCAAGCGACGGTTACGTTTTCCAATATCTTCTGTAGAGATCTAATTGTTCTAGTCAACTTTTTTATTCATAGCTATAGCTGCAAGTTACCATGACATAATAGATTGGTGACCCGACATTTAGAGAAAGCGAGAGTAGAGATTTTCAATCATGGAAAGAAAAAAATCGATAAAGAAAAAGAGCCGGCTATCGGAATCGAACCGATGACCATCGCATTACAAATGCGATGCTCTAACCTCTGAGCTAAGCGGGCGGATATAAGAGCAATAGTGTATAGGAATACAGGAAACTATCGGATCTTAGTTATTACCTAGTGATTCTTCTTATTTTTTTATTTCATTTATTGATTCTTTCAATTTCTTCTATTTCTTAGTTATTAGTTATATATTTTCTATTCTATATTATATATCTAAATAGAAATTCAATTCTATAATTCAGAATAATTCATATTCATATTATTCATATAATATTCATATATATATATATATGAATATATGAAAAAATATATGAAAAGAAAATCTCAATATATCAATCAAATTAGAATTCGAAATGAAAAAAAAAAGAATGAATATCGACCGTTACACTATAACAAACCTTACTGTAAAAATGAAGTAGGAGTAAAGGCATATATATATATGTGGGATATATCTATCCGTATTGAATTGCGGATACATCAATGATAGAATCATTTCGTATTGAAACAAATAGGGTTCATCCAATAGAGATGAAATGATAGAATAGAGGGTGGGCAAAAAAATAAAATAGAAGCATACACTTTTTCGATATAGAAATCATTACCTAATGAATTCAATAGTGCCAAGATAAATGAAAGAGGTGGATGGAATTACAACTGGATTCTTGTCTCAAAGGGAAAGGGGATATGGCGAAATTGGTAGACGCTACGGACTTGATTGGATTGAGCCTTGGTATGGAAACCTGCTAAGTGGTAACTTCCAAATTCAGAGAAACCCTGGAACTAAAAATGGGCAATCCTGAGCCAAATCTTTTTTTTTAGAGAAAAAATGATGGAAAATGAGAATAAAAAGGGATAGGTGCAGAGACTCAATGGAAGCTGTTCTAACGAATGAAATTGACTACGTTACGTTAGTAGCTAAAAACCTTCTATCGAAATGACAGAAAGGATAACCTTATATGCGCCTAATACGTACGTATACATACTGACATAGCAAACGATTAATCACAACCCAAATCTGATATTGAATTCTATTATGTCTCTCTATATATGAAAAATATGAAAGATTCTATAAATAGATTTATTCTATGAAAATAGAAAGATTCTATTATCTTAATTATATTAAGAATTAGATTAAGAATCTATAGATTTCTTCATTCTATGATTCTAATTATTCTAGAATCTATTAATAGAATAATATTTCTATATGATTTTATATGATTTTCTATATTCTTTATTTCTTTCATATTTATATTACTATTAATATGAGTAATAGTATGAGATAAGGACCTATAGAAACCCTCTATTAATTAGAATCATAGAGATCAAAAAATCTATGAAAAATGGAAGAGTTATTGTGAATAAATTCCAATTGAAGTTGAAAAAAGAATCGAATTCGAATATTCAGTGATAAAATGATTCATTCCAGAGTTTGATAGATCTTTTGAAGATTAATTGGACGAGAATAAAGAGAGAGTCCCATTTTACATGTCAATACCGACAACAATGAAATTTATTGTAATAGGAAAATCCGTCGAATTTTTAAATCGTGAGGGTTCAAGTCCCTCTATCCCCAATAAAAAGCCCATTTTACTTCCTCGCTCTTTATTTATCCTCATCCTATTTCTTTTTTTTTTTTCATCAGTGGCTCAGTTTCAACAAAATGAAATATATTTCTCATTTCATTCACTCTGTTCTTTCACAAATGGATCCGAATAGAAATACTCGTATCTTCTTCCAATCCAATCTCATTTGTTTTGTATAGTACGATATGAACATATATGTTCAAGGAATCTCCATTATTGAATCATTCATAGTCCATATATTTTTCCTTACATTGACAAAGAAAGTCTTCTTTTAGAAGATCTAAGAAATTCAGGGGTTAGGTTCAATTTGTTAAGATTTTATTTTTTAGTTTTTTTTTCATTGACATAGATATAAGTACTCTGCTAGGATGATGCACGGAAAATGGTCGGGATAGCTCAGTTGGTAGAGCAGAGGACTGAAAATCCTCGTGTCACCAGTTCAAATCTGGTTCCTGACACGTGAATAATGTATCGGATAGATATTCATACCTCATACAAATGAAATGAATTCATTGAGATGGATCGGGATAGATATTCTTTACTTTCTTTTTCATTTGTATTTTTTCCCTCTCTGTTCATACTTTTCTTATTCCAAAAGTATGTTAAATTTTCGTATATATCTCAAATATAATAGCTAAAAAAAATTAGCTAAAAGGATTCAATCAAAGAGTGGAAGGATAGGAATAGAAAGGATGTATTTCAGACACAGTACAAAGAAACTCCGATTCTTATCATTTTGCATTTCTTCATTTCGTCTCTTCTGTCTTTTCTTTCCAATTTCATATTTTTTTGTCACTCTTGTGACTTTCCGAGGTCCCCACTAAGTGATGTGCGCGGTACAAAGTTCATGGTGCAGAATTCTTTTGAGTCATCCTATTTTTTCTGCTCATACGAAATGTATATTATATTATATATTCCCAATTGGAGAATAGCAATGAGAGCCTCTTTTTCTTTTTTTCTTTTAGCCCCTCCCTCCACAATACGAATGAAAGTCCAGTTACTCTGTTTCATCTAAAAGGGGAATGCCAAGATGCTCATTGATTGAAATTGAAATGAAATCTGGAATCGTGTTGTATAAGTAAAAAAGTGGTTTTTTATCAATCAATGAGCATCTGGAATTTCATAGAAATTGGGCGTAATAGAATCTTTACGTAAGGGCCAGCCTATCCAACTTTCAGGCATCAAGATACGTTTAAGGCGAGGATTCTTCTCATAAGAAATTCCCAACATATCATAAGATTCCCGTTCCTGAAAATAAGCACTTCTCCAAATCTAGAAAACTGACGGGGTTTGAGGATTACTCCTGGGAGCAAAGACTTTTATGCATACCTCTTCTGGTTTATCTATACCATACCTTATTTTGGTGATACACACTAGCTAAAAATCCGCCTGGTGCTACATCATAGGCACACTGGGAGCGTAAAGAATTGTAACCATATACATATGAAATGACAGCAATGGAATCCCAATCCTCGGTTTTTCTTTGTAAAGTCTCTATTCCTCGGCAATCAAAGCCTAAAGATCTATGAATTAGCTCATGCTTGAATTTTCAATTCAATGAAAAAAAAAGAAGAAAAAGAAAGAAGAAATCTAGTCTATTATTTCTATGATATGATTTCTATGATATAAAAATAGAGTACTAAAATTGTGTTTTGGATTGAACCAAAATAATAGAAAGAATCTCTTAGGTTTGTTGTTCCGCCAAAAAATGATTAGTCAGTTAGTCAGAGGACTTCTACAAAGACTTAAGATCAATAAAAGAATAGGTCCTAGATCCATGCG